ATACAAGCATCGGAAATAACATAGTATTGTCTGACTCATGGGGATATGAGAAAGTGTTTTTAGTGCCAAAACGAGTAATACTAATAAAAGGCTGCACCGTGCTTCTTACATTTTCGTTACTATTTTCATTACTATTAATTCGATATGTGTTTAAAAAATAAGTTTTTTCATTGTTTTTCGTCGTTAATAAATATAATAAACGCAAATTTTTTTTAATAATTTCGGGTCCTTCTTTATCTTTACCCCATAGAGACATTGAATAGAACGAACTGCTTTTTTTGCCACTGTAAGTTTGAAAATAAACGTTTAAATGTCCTTCAAAAGCAAGTAAATAGATCCGAAACATATAAAATGCAGTTAATCCTGCTGTGGACCAAGCTATTATTGCAAAAATAGGTGAATACAACCAACTATCATTAAGAATTTCATCTTTGGACCAAAAACAAGCAAGGGGTGGAATACCAGAAAGAGAAAGTGTACCCAATAAAAAAGCAGTTTTTGTAATTGGTACATGTTTTCTTAAACCGCCCATAAGAACCATATTCTGACTTTTATCTGGAGAATATCCAACAATAGCTTCCATCGCATGAATAATTGATCCAGATCCTAAGAACAACAATGCCTTCGAATAAGCATGAGTAATCAAATGAAATAAAGCAGCTCGATAAGACCCCATACCTAGAGCTAACATCATATAACCCAATTGAGACATTGTAGAATAAGCTAAGCTTTTCTTAATATCTTTTTGAGCAAGAGCTAAAGTGGCTCCTAAAAATAATGTTATTATACCTATCAAAGCTATTAGATTTAGAATGTAAGGTATAACTATGAAAAGAGGAAGAAGCCGAGCTACAAGAAAAATTCCTGCTGCTACCATAGTAGCGGCATGTATAAGAGCCGAAATGGGGGTAGGCCCTTCCATGGCATCAGGTAACCATACATGAAGTGGAAATTGGGCGGATTTAGCAACAGCGCCGGCAAATAATAGGGAGGCGCATAAAGTAACAAATAAAAAATTAACTTCATTATTAGAAACCAAGTTATTGAATATTTCAAACAAATCCCGAAATTCGAAACTACCTGTTATCCAATAAAAACCCAAAATTCCTAATAATAAACCAAAATCCCCGACACGATTAGTTACAAACGCTTTTTGACAAGCATTCGCGGCACTGGGTCGTGTGAACCAAAAACCTATTAATAGATAAGAACACACTCCAACTAATTCCCAAAAAATATAAATTTGTATCAAATTAGAACTAGTAACTAATCCCAACATTGAAGTATTGGAAAAACTCATATAAGCAAAAAATCTCAAATATCCCTGATCATGAGACATATAATTGTCACTATAAATAAGAACCATAATTCCAACAGTAGTGATTAATATCGACATAATAGAAGTAAGTGGATCAACCAAGCAGCCAAATTCTAAAGAAAAATCATTATTGATGGTCCAAGACCATACATATTGATAGACAGAATTATTATTTATTTGCTGAATAGAAAAAAGGGCTGAAAAAACCATAACTATACTTAATAATAAAACACTAGGAAAAGCCCACATACGGCGAAGATTTTTTGTTGCCGTTGGAAAAAGTAGAAGTCCTGTTCCAATTAAGATAGGAACTGGAAGTGGAATGAAAGGTATAATCCATGAATATTGATATGTATATTCCATAAAAAAAAAAAAAAAAAAATTTATCTTAATTAATTGTTTCTGAGTCACCGGTTCTTATTTCTTTTCTTTTGAAAGGGGTCGGTTAATAAAAAAAAATTAAGATATATAAAATAAAACTTAAATAGAATTTTCTAGCCTTAATTATTCTGAATCTTTCCAAACTACTTCAAATATTTAAAATCAAGAGGTTATAATTGGTCAAATGATATAAATAAGTCACTAGTGAAAAAGAAATACGTATTTAATTTTATTAATACTGAATTGTTAATATTAAATTCAAATTTTTAAATAAAATTTTATGAAGATAAAAAATGAAAATTAGAATTTTCATTTTAATTATTACGTATTACAATAATTTTTTTATATCTATAGAACAAGGATAAATAATTATACCAAAAACAGTATTTGATATGAATCATAAAGCCCATAACTAAAACTATTTATTGTAATTCGGTTATTTAGAATCATTAACCAATTTGTTTTGTAACTCATTGTTTGTCTTCCATTACAATAAAAGCTATTTGTAGGAAATGCTATGATATCCAACACTTTAATTTTACGGAAAAAAAAGGGGGCAAATAAAATGCCTTTAAATTATGTATTTTGTATCCTTTAACAGATTAACTACTAGTCTCATTTGATAATTAAAATTTTGTGGACTCTTTCTTCGAGCTTGAACAATTAAATTAATATTAAATTAATTAATATAATAGAAAAAATTATTAAAGTTTTTTTTTTTTAATTAAGCGGGAGAAGGGTTGGGTTATTAAACTTTTAGATTTTTTTATTACATGTATAAATGTAACACGACGAAAATAGAAAGAAAACGAAACGGACAATCTTTCTTTTTTTTTTTTTTTTTATCAACTTCAATCTATTTGGCATAGTGTACCTTATCGTTCTTATTAATATTTTATGTGATTTTTAACCCCCCCTTTTTTTTTGGAGTCTAATTTAGAGAAAAAATAGATAGAGAATAGTAAAGAACAATTGATTTTGAACAATAGATGTCTTTCACATCCAACCGAAAAACCTATTATAACTTTTTAATGGCAGTTCCAAAAAAGCGCACCTCTATTTCAAAAAAACGTATTCGTAAAAATATTTGGAAAAGGAAGGGATATAGGGCAGCATTGAAAGCTTTTTCGTTAGCGAAATCTCTTTCTACCGGGAGTTCTAAAAGTTTTTTTTGTGTAACAAATAAATAATCTGAATCGTTCTAATAACTAATAAAGTAATATAATTTTGTTTATAGTTTATTTATAAGATTTATAAGTTATAAAAATGATAAATAATATTTATCAATTAGAATTAATATTTATCAATTAGAATTAATATTAACATCATAATAGTATAGTAAAAGAATAAATATTAATATATAAGATAAATTACAATATAAACAATATACATTAAAAATAAAATAAAATAAATAAAAAAGAATTAGTCTCATAATGTTTTAATTTAAAACGAATATAAAATAGAATTTGTTTTACTTTAATTTGAAGCCAAATTTTTCTTTCGTTTCTGATATAGATAAGAATTCTGTTGTCTACTTAATTCTAAAAATGAATGGTACTTTTTTGTTTGAAAAAAGGGTAAACGCAAGCGCAAGGTTTCGCCTTTCATTTTAGTATGTTTTATCATTTTCCGGATGGGGATTATCACTTTCCCCATCGCCCTTACTCAATAATAAAAATAATTTTTTTTAGTTATATTTTTGATTTTATATTATAAAGAAGAGGTCGTTGAAACTAATTGATTAAGTTTAAAATGTTTTTTATAATCTTTTAAACCATTATTTTGGGTTTTAGAAATTATTATCACTCTATAAATTCCTTAAACCCAATTAAATTAATATTAATAAAAGCCCCGTTTCCATTTTTAGGTAGTTATATGACGAATGCGCCAATTTTGAGTGATCTATTTTAGATCCTATGTTTCGATTGGAAGATCGATCAAGATATAATATATATATATTAATTAAAAAATTTATAAAATATTTTGAAGTACGGTACAATTTCTATACGAAATTTTTTTATATGATTGATACGACCATCCCAAATACCTAACTTAATGGGTTTGCTAAATCTTAACGCAAATTCTCTACACAACAAAAAATCCTAACGCAACCTAACTATGCAAATATTTACATAAATCTTTTGAGTGTATCGCTGAAATTGTGTTATATAAAAATTCTATTTTTTTATTAATCGATAAAATGCATTTTTTATTTTAGATTAATAAAATAAATGATAAAAGAAATTAATCATTAAAAAATGCAAACGAGGCAGAACATTTTTTTTACTTATATCCAGGGATTGAAGTAAAAATTATATAGTTACAACTGTTACATTTTAGTTTTAGGAGAGCATAAAGTAATAGTCTACGAAAAAATACATTGTTAGTTCAGTTAAATAAAATTGACATCCTAAAATACTAAATAACTAAATAAAAAAATACTAAATTAAATAACTAAATAAAAAGATAATAATAAGAAAAATAAATATTATTAACGTTAACGAAAACGTTTTAATCCCTAATTTTTAAACAAGTTTTTATTCATCAATTTGAATGGTTTCCTAAAAAAAAATATTGGATTGAATTAACTCCTTCAAGCTCGACGATTGAATAAAAATAGGTTATTATGATTTCGAATAAGCCGCTATGGTGAAATCGGTAGACACGCTGCTCTTAGGAAGCAGTGCTAGAGCATCTCGGTTCGAGTCCGAGTGGCGGCATGGCATCTTCTAAAAGAGTAAGTCCTATAATGAATTCAATTCCAATTCCAGATTTCAATTCCTATAATTGAGGGACGCCCTTATTAATTTAATAATTTTTATGATATTTTCAACTTTAGAGCATATATTAACTCATATATCCTTTTCGATCGTTTCAATTGTAATTACAATTCATTTGATAATTTTATTAGTCGATGAAATCGTAGGACTAGATGATTCGTCAGAAAAGGGGATGATAGCTACTTTTTTCTGCATAACAGGATTATTAGTTACTCGTTGGATGTATTTGAGGCATTTACCATTAAGTGATTTATATGAATCATTAATTTTTCTTTCGTGGAGTTTTTCCATTATTCATATTATTCCGTATTTTAAAAAACATAAAAACCATTTAAGCGCAATAACCGCGCCAAGTGCTATTTTTACTCAAGGTTTTGCTACTTCGGGTCTTTTAACTGAAATGCATCAATCCGCGATATTAGTACCCGCTCTCCAATCCCATTGGTTAATGATGCACGTAAGTATGATGGTATTGAGCTATGCAGCTCTTTTGTGTGGATCATTATTATCACTAGCTCTTCTAGTCATTACATTTCGAAAATTCATAAGGATTTTTAGTAAAAGCAATAATTTCGAAAATGAGTCAGTTTACTTTAGTGAGATTCAATACGTGAACGAAAGAAACAATGTCTTACGAAACACTTCTTTTATTTCGTCTCAAAATTATTACAGGTATCAATTGATTCAACAATTGGATCGTTGGAGTTATCGTATTATTAGTCTAGGGTTTATCCTTTTAACCGTAGGTATTCTTTCGGGAGCAGTATGGGCTAATGAAGCATGGGGATCATATTGGAATTGGGATCCAAAGGAGACTTGGGCATTTATTACTTGGACCATATTCGCTATTTATTTACATATTCGAACAAATAAAAATTTTGAAAGTGTAAATTCTGCAATTGTGGCCTCAATGGGCTTTCTTATAATTTGGATATGCTATTTTGGGGTTAATCTATTAGGAATAGGGTTGCATAGTTATGGTTCATTTACATTAACATCTAATTGAATAAAAGACTTGACGAATATAAACATAGGACGGCATACAGGTATATATACGAAAACTTCATGTAAACAATCAAGAACCATTTGAATCATTTCCATTACTTGATTCAAATGGTTCTCACAAATTCAAAAGATATCTAGTTATAATAGAATTCCAATTTATTTTTTTTACTTAAAAGAATATAAAAGACTCATTTTTTTATTGTACAATCAACCATTTTAAAAATCATGGGATTTCAGTTTCATTTTTTGGTTTACTCACAAAAACTATCGAAAAAAATAATTGGATATAATAGCTTCGACCTTGTCAACTGATAATGATAAAACGAAATCGGGATAAACACCAATACCTATTACAGGTAAAAGGATAGAGATCGAAACAAATAATTCTCGCGGTCCAGAATCAAAAAAATAAGAGTTTGGGGCATTAAAAAGCTTGTATCCATAGAACATCTGGCGTAACATAGATAATGAATAAATAGGAGTTAATATCATTCCAATTGCCATTACAAAAGTAATTAATATTTTTGTCATTAAAAGATATTTTTGACTAGTAAGTATTCCAAAAAAAACTAACAATTCGGCAACAAAACCGCTCATGCCCGGTAATGCAAGAGAAGCCATTGATAAGATACTGAAAGTCGTGAATATTTTTGGAATTGCGATAGCCATTCCGCCCATTTCGTCGAGATAAACAAGACGTATTCTATCATAACTCGTTCCGGCCAAGAAAAAAAGCGCAGCGCCAATAAATCCGTGAGAGATTATTTGTAAAATGGCTCCGTTGAGTCCTGTATCGCTTATAGAACCAATTCCTATAATTATGAAACCCATATGAGATACAGAAGAGTAGGCTATTCTTTTTTTTAAATTACGCTGACCGGGAGATGTTGAAGCTGCATAGATTATTTGAATTGTGCCTACTATAATCAACCAGGGAGAGAATATAGAATGGGCGTGGGGTAATAATTCCATATTGATCCGAACCAATCCATACGCTCCCATTTTTAATAAGATTCCGGCTAAAAGCATACAAGTACTGTAATGTGCCTCTCCATGGGTGTCTGGTAACCATGTATGTAAGGGTATGATCGGTGATTTGACAGCAAAAGCAATAAGAAATCCAATATAGAATATTATTTCCAGTGCTACAGGATACGATTGATTAGCTGATGTTTCAAAATTTAATGTTGGTTCATTGGAACCATATAAACCAATACCCAAAACTCCCATTAATAAAAAAACGGAACTTCCTGCAGTGTACAAAATAAATTTTGTAGCTGAATACAAACGTTTCTTTCCCCCCCACATGGATAGAAGTAGATAAACTGGAATTAATTCTAACTCCCACATGATGAAAAAAAGTAAAAGGTCTCGAGAAGAAAATGGTCCTATTTGACCGCTATACATTGCTAACATCAGAAAATGGAATAGTCGGGAATCTCGAGTAATCGGCCGAGCCGCTAAAGTAGCTAAAGTTGTGATAAATCCTGTCAGTAAAATGGGTCCTATAGAAATTCCATCTATTCCCAATCTCCAGTAAAAATCAAAAAAATCGATCCATTTATAATCCTCTGTCAGTTGCATTAATGGATCATCCAATTGGAAACGATAACCGAATGCATAGGTTGTTAGAAGGAGTTCCACTATGCATATACCTATAGTATACCACCGAATTATCTTATTTCCTCTATGAGGGAGAAAGAAAATTAAGGAACCCGCGAATATTGGCAAAACTACAACTAGCGTTAACCAAGGAAAATTATTCATGGTAAAAACAAGATAAACTTGGACCAGAAAAACCCGTGCTCAAAATAAATAGTTTTTGAGCGCGGGTTTTTGTCGGTAAAGGTAAAAAAATCAAATGTATTCAAGTAGGGTTTTCTGGAACGTATTAATAAGCCAGACCCATACTTCGAGTTGTTTCATGCCATAAATAAACTCGAACACTCAAGAAATCTGTCGGACAGGCGGATTCACATCTCTTACAACCGACACAGTCCTCTGTTCTTGGAGCAGAAGCAATTTGCTTAGCTTTACACCCGTCCCAAGGTATCATTTCTAATACATCCGTTGGGCAGGCGCGCACGCATTGAGTACACCCTATACACGTATCATAAATCTTTACTGAATGTGACATTTGGATCTATAAATTTTTGAATGTCAGAAAGTTTCGATCTAGTAAACTTGTAAATGAATCATATATTTAGACACCAGATGAATCAATAATTTATCATAATTTTTCTAATCAATCTACTTCTGGATTGACTCATGCGATAGAGCCAAGATACTTTAATTTCTTACATTTTTGAAAACATGTATTATTACGTAATGTATGGTCATGGTAATTCTAATTTATGAATATTAGAATTTATATGATTAATACTACTTATTCAACAAATTCGATTGATTGATACGAGTTGATTTTCTGTTACGATAAATTGATGAAACAATAGCCGGGCCAATAGCTGCTTCAGCGGCTGCAATAGCTATAACAAAAATTGAGAAAATATTTCCTTTTAATTGGCGACTATCAAAAAAATCAGAAAATGTTACGAAATTCATATTAACCGCATTCAGTATAAGTTCAAGACACATAAGGGCTCTAACCATATTCCGGCTCGTGATCAATCCATAGATACCGATAGAAAATAAGTAGGCACTCAAAACAAGTACATGTTCGAGCATCATTGACCAACTCCTTATCAATTTCGATTCATTTCAATATGAACTGAACAACAATTCAACAGATTCAATTGACTAGAATAAAAAAAAGTACGGAACAAAGGCAGATTTTCTATTGTTAATAGAATAGATTGAATAATTTCTATTTTAGACATAAACAATCTTTAATTAAAGGGAAATAAATGTAATGTAATGTAATAAAACCGAACAGAGTTTAATGTGCATTGCTAATTCTATAAATTTTTTACTGTCGCGCCACGGCAATTGCACCTATCAAAGCGGCTAAAAGAATTATCGAAACGAATTCAAATGGAAGAAAAAAATCTGTTGATAAATGAATTCCAATTTGTTGACTATTACTTATCAAATCTTGCTCTATAATCTGGTTTGATCTTGTAGTCCAAATAATTCCGTACCATGACGTATCCGTAATAATAATCATGAGTAAAACAAAAATACTTGTACAAACTGGCAAAGTAACCACATCCCCAATGGTCCAAAGATTCAAATCTTTGTAATATTCTGAACCATTCATGAACATCACAGCAAATACGATTAAAACATTTATAGCTCCCACGTAAATAAGGAGTTGTGCAGCAGCTACAAAATAAGAGTTTAATAGAATATAGAATAAGGATATACAAACAAGAACCAGTCCCAATGAAAAGGCAGAATAAATGGGGTTGGTAAATAATACCACCCCCATACCTCCTAGTATAAGAACCGATCCCAGAAAGACTAAAAGAAAATCATGTATTGGTCCGGGCAAATCCATTATATGTAAAATAAGAGATAAATAAATAGAAATGTTTTTCATGACCTTATTGAGACCCGACCAGAAAATTTTTTTTTTATGATTTTTGAGCAATTCCTAATTTAATCCTAAGTAAATAAATACTAAGGGATATGAATAAATGTGAGTACTATTATTGGACTAATTTCATTCTTTATCTGAAAGAGTCGTTCTAATTCTAAACGATATATTAAAAAAAAAATTATGGATATATTAATTAATGGATTTTCAATCCAAATTAAGACGCGTTTCTTACCAACCAATCAATAGTTGGTATTTGTAGTTATTGACCAAACAACACGAAAGAAACCTAAATTCCTTCTATATTAGTTATTAGTAAAGTAATTATAAATTATTCGTTAATAAGAGATTTACTTATTTATTTGAGGCGAATTCAAAATTGTTCGAATTGTATAATCGTCAATTACTGACATTGGTAAACGACCCAAAGCAATTTGATTATAATTCAATTCGTGACGATCATAAGTAGAAAGTTCATATTCTTCAGTCATTGATAAACAATTCGTTGGACAATACTCAACGCAATTACCACAAAATATACAGACTCCGAAATCAATACTGTAATTAAGCAGCCGTTTCTTGCGAATATCAGTTTCCAATTTCCAATCAACAACGGGTAGATCTATAGGACATACACGAACGCATACTTCACAAGCAATACATTTATCAAATTCAAAATGGATTCGACCGCGGAAACGCTCCGCGGTGATTGATTTTTCATAAGGATATTGAATAGTTACGGGTAAACGATTTGCGTGGGATAAAGTAATCATGAAACTTTGACCAATGTACCTTGCAGCTCGTACTGTTTGTTGACCATAATTCATGAACCCAGTTACCATAGAGAACATATCGTTAATATATATATGAATAGTTTTATGTTTGTTTATTTCTCTTGTTTGAGACACGTTGTGAATATAGAATGTTACTTTACAGTGAAAAGAGTTGGAAAGAAGTTGTTAATAATAGATTACCGAGAGAAATAGGTAAAAGAAATTTCCATCCAAGATTCAATAGTTGGTCCATTCTTAGCCTCGGTAAAGTCCATCTTGTTGTGATAGGAATGAACAAGAACAAATAAGTTTTAGCTAATGTAATAAAGATACCAATTATCGCTCCAAAAACTCCACATGTTTTATTTATTTCAAAAAGCTCAGAAACATATATGTCCGGAATAGATATATTCCAACCTCCCAAGTAAAGAACTGTTACAAATAATGAAGAAACCAATAGGTTTAGATAGGAAGCAACATAAAATAACCCAAATTTTATACCCGAGTATTCGGTTTGATAACCTGCTACTAACTCTTCTTCTGCTTCTGGTAAATCAAAAGGTAATCTCTCACATTCTGCTAGGGAAGAAATAATAAAAATGATAAACCCTATAGGCTGACGCCACAAATTCCATCCCCAAAAACCATATTTTGATTGCGCCTCAACAATATCAATTGTACTTGAACTGTTAGATAATTATAGTCGGTGATACCATCACTGTTACCATCGCTATTACAGAACCGTACATGAGATTTTCACCTCATACGGCTCCTTGAAGGCCAGAAATAAATATAGGGACCGCGTCAGTATTCTTTTTTGAATCTTGATATGTTTGTAGGATGGATAACTACCGGCCGGTCCCAAATTAGACCAATTGAATTCTGTCTGTTATAATTATTTTAATTCAAAATTAAATAAAAAAAGTACTTCTGAATTGATCTCATCCTTTCTTTAATTTAATAATTTCAATAATAATTTAAATTCTTCTTTGTTCAGTAATAACTTAACTGTTCAATAAAATACTTCTTGTAAAAATATCAATAACCCGTTGGTTTCACGTACGAAAAAAAAATTCTATATTAATTAATGAATTATGACACAAATTATATATCTATTAATATGTATATGGGAAAGAATAAAAGTAACAAAGAATAAATAAAGTATATCTTTATTTATTTTTTTTTTTTCGTTCCTATTCTTCTTTCTATTTCTGAGAAAAAGAGGGCTTTCAAAATAAAGTAAAGGATTATTTCGTTTCGAATAGTTATTTATTAAATCGGTGGATAGGAGTATACTCTGGATTGGAATCGTGTCATGGGGAGTACTGCCTGATCATTTCTACCAACTTAAAGCCCCAATTAGTATTCTTTGTTTGTATATTATGTAAAAATGTCCTTTTGGAGAATTTACATAATCTCCATTACTAATCCTTTACATATGTTCGTGTTTCTAACCATCCACTCGTTTTTGCTCAATCCCCCGTTATGCTAATACATAAAAATGATAGTGAAAACTCAATACGGTTGATCTTTTGAACCCGCTTCAAGTCAGGATGACTAATCAACCAATCTTGGGGGAAACGGTCTCTTCTGTTTATGTTTATTTCCGCTTAACTCTCTAACTCTTATACATAGAAAATGAGAATCAATCTTTTTACTGCGAATTTATATATAAGCTGTTTTCTTTCACTCATATAACTATTTGATTTAGTTCATCAACCCGAATAATGAATAAAAAAAAATTAAGATATCTACTCAATCCATTCCAACCCTTTCCTTGAAAGGAAGGAATAGAGAAAAGTTTCTGTCTATGTATCAACGAATCGCACGTAGAGATATTGATAACACACATAAAGTTAATGGTATTTCATAACTAATCGATTGAGCAGCAGCTCGTAGACCGCCTAAAAAGGAATATTTATTATTTGACCCGTATCCCGACATAAGAAGTCCAATTGGAGCAATACTGGAAATGGCAATCCATAAAAAAACACCGATATTGAGATCCGCTAAAACAAGGTGATATCCAAAAGGAACTACTGAATAGCTTACTAAAATTGATATGACTGCTATGGATGGCCCGATACTGAATAAACGAGTATCCCCCCTAGATGGAAAAAGATTTTCTTTGAAAAGTAGTTTTGTCCCATCTGCTAGAGCTTGAAGAACTCCCAAAGGGCCGGCGTATTCAGGTCCAATACGTTGTTGTATCCCTGCCGATATTTCTCTTTCTAACCATACAATTACCAGTACGCCTATTGTGATTCCCACTACAAGAGTCAAAATAGGAACAAGAACCCATAGAATTCCATAAACCTCTTTAAAAAATTCTAATCTAGAAAAAGAATCGATATCTTGTACTTCCGGTGTATCAATTATCATTTCAACGATCAACTTCTCCCATAATGATATCTATACTACCTAGTATCGTCATAATATCAGCCAATTTCATTCTTTTAACTAACCGCGGAAGAATTTGCAAATTGATAAAACCCGGCGGGCGGATTTTCCATCTCCAAGGAAAACCACTCTGATCCCCTATGAGAAAAATTCCCAATTCTCCCTTTGGGGCTTCTACTCTCACATAAAGTTCTTGTTTCGGCAATTCAAATGTAGGAGACGGCTTTTTACTAATAAATCGATATTCAAAATCATTCCATTCCGGATTCCTTTCTCTATCAAAGTATCGTATTTCTAAATTCTCAAAGGGTCCCCCTGGAATTCCTTCCAGGGCCTGTTGAATAATTTTTACGGATTCTATCATTTCACCAATTCGGACTAGATAACGAGCCAATGAATCTCCTTCTTTTTGCCACTGTACTTCCCAATCAAATTCGTCGTAACATTCATAATGATCAACTTTACGAAGATCCCATTGTATTCCGGAAGCTCGCAGCATTGGTCCCGATAAACCCCAATTTATTACTTCCTCTCTACCAATAATGCCTACTCCCTCGACTCGTTCTAAAAAAATAGGATTTCGTGTAATAAGTTTTTGATATTCAGCAACTCTTGTTAAAAAATAATCGCAGAAATCCAAACATTTATCTATCCAGCCATGAGGTAGATCGGCCGCTACTCCTCCGATACGAAAATAATTATGCATCATTCTCATACCGGTGGCAGCTTCGAATAGATCATATACTAATTCTCTTTCTCTGAAAATATAGAAAAAGGGAGTTTGTGCACCAATATCCGCCATAAAAGGACCGAGCCATAACAGATGAGAAGCTATACGACTCAACTCCAACATAATTATTCTGATATAGCTGGCTCTTTTAGGTACTTGAATATTTCCCAACTGTTCCGGTCCGTTTACAGTTATTGCTTCTGTGAACATAGTAGCTAAATAATCCCACCGTGTTACATAAGGCAAATATTGTATAATTGTTCGATTTTCCGCAATTTTTTCCATTCCTCGGTGTAAATAACCCAATATTGGTTCACAGTCAATAACATCTTCACCATCTAGAGTAATGATGAGTCGAAGAACACCATGCATTGATGGGTGGTGGGGGCCCATATTGACTATCATGAGGTCTTTTCTTGTAGCCGGTATATTCATAGGTTTTTCCTCGATTCATTCTTTCATGAATTGCTGAAAACGAAAAAAAGTTCATTAAAATTCAAGATCTAATAAATCAAATAATTCAAAATGCCTTTATAAAAATCAAATTAACGAGTTTTTGACTCCCGAATATCCAACCGATTAATTAATTCTTTATAACATATTCTATTTTTCTTTGACAAATAAGACAGTAATCGTTGGCGTTTTCCCAGAATTTTACGTAAACCTCTCTGAGATAAATAGTCTTTTTTGTGTAATTGTAAATGTGAAGTAAGTCTTCGTATCCTATTGGTGAAACTAACTATTTGAAATTCAACAGATCCTCTGTTTTCGTCTTTTTCTTCTTGTGAAATAACTGAGATGAATGAATTTTTTACCATAAACTGAAATCTTCTCTCCCCCCCTCTTTTTATTTTAAGATATTTTTTATTGATAGATATCTTTATTGATCAGTAATAATAATGCCCCTAATTTTTATTTGGTATATACAAAAATTTGTATTTCGTTATTAATTTCTAATTTTTTTAATTTAAATTTAATAAAACTTACTCAATCCTATTTTCATTTTAAAATTGAATTTGAAAGGGGATACAAAAGTATGGTTGGTTTCTTCACTCACAAAAGATAAAAGTTTAGACCTAAAATAATAAAATTTTGTTCATTCTAGATCTAATTGATATGTCATTGAATTAGTATCATGTATCAGAATGGAATGTAAGACAATGTATGCGTGCATCTCTTTGTCGTCATAGACCAGATATGGTATGGGAAATATAGGAAAAATGTACTATTAATGAATTTTCAATCGCGGATACATACGTATCCTTACCATACTGAAACAACTGCCATTATTGGTATTAAACCAATAACGATTCATACAAGCTAAATCTTCTAATCGATAATTGGGCCAAAGAAATAGCTTTAATTTTATAATTTTTTTTTTATATTTTTTGCTTTTATCCACAACTTGACTGTTTACCTCATTCCCATTACAAAAAGATGCCTTTCTATGTCTATTCTTAGAATTTAAACAAATTAGAATTCGCAATTCTCTACGACGTCTAGGCGATAAAATATTTTCAGGAACAAACAAATCATAATTTTTTTTATATCTATTTCCAGTCATCTTTTGATGTTTTGTAATGACTTCATCAGAATTCTTATCAACATGTTTTTTTTCTCGGTATCTTTGATTTATTTGATGTTTACTTTTATGAACTAATGAAATACCGAGGGTTTGATACATAATAAATTTTCCATCATTTTTTATAGCTAGACGAATTGGTTCAATAATCAAAAATCCCCTTTTAATAAATTCTGTAAGAGTTACATCTTTCTGAATCGTCAAAATATCCAGACTCATTTCGCCCCTTTGAATAGAGGATATAGTAATTTCTCTTGGATTTATCAGTCTAAGCAGGAGACAATATACGTTGATGTTATTGATTATTTTTTTATTTAAAGAATCATCCCATCTCAATTGAAAATACAAATACCTTTTTAGGAAGAAATCAAACTCCGCTTTTGTATTGATCTTGTATTGCTTTTTATTTCTATGTTTTTTCATGTCCGATCCCGTATAATCTTCTTCAACATCTTTTTCTTGGTTTGAAAGAGCTGATTTAAGATCTGCTTGGCCCGTGGATTCTTTTTCTCCTTGATTTCGGTTTTCTAATTCAAGAGATTTTTTTTCATTCGACGATATTGATATAAAAGGATCTCTTTTTTTATTTCCAGTGATGCTTTTGTTTTCACTAGCATTTTTTTTTATATTAGAATTAAAAAGTAGTAATTTAATTGGTATAACCCACGGTTTCATTTTATACGTATTATAAAGTCTCACAAATTCTGGCAAGAACCAAAGTTCCAGATTTGATATGGGACGACTTAGTATTTCTTCATTCATTCCCATCCAATCCAAAAGGGGTTTTTGATTGGATAGGTTGATTTTTTGGTCTTGCTGAAGTGTGAGATAAAAAAGACCCTTATTATTGATTTTATCAATTATTTGATACTTATTAACCCTAGTCTTAGTATATTTATTACTGTTAGTGTCAGTATCAATATTGATCCAGGCCTCAATATCGACCTTCGTTTTAAGACAAAAATCGAGAATTCTCCAATCAAAAAATTTTCTATCCGTATTTTTATCCATATCTCGAATATCATCTTCTACCATATTAAATGATTTTTGTTTATGTGTGTTGTAATTATAAAAAATATCTTGGTTAGTTTTTACTTGTAATGGTGATCCATAAATTGAAGAGTACTTCTTAGTTTCAGAATTTATAGATTTATATGCTAAAAGATCATATCTATATTGTTTTTTAAAATTATCCTTTTGATTCAATAATAAATCCGTTTCAATTTTTGTTTTTTTTTCGTAGTGAATTAATTCATCTTTTTCATATAAATCACACAAATCTTTATATAAATCTTTATTTTGAGCTATACAGTTCAATATATTTCGCCATTTTTGTGGTACTACTCTAGACCATTTAATTTGAGATACATCACATTGATATTGATAATGACTCCTTAACCAATTTGTCCATTGATTCATTCCAGAATTGCGAAGATTCTTAGGTCTTAATTCGGAATGAAATAGTTCTTGTCTTACAACAAAAAAATCCTTTATTTCATTCTTAAGAAAAAGGGGGGTTCCATTATATTGAAATACGGATTTCAATTTCTCTAACTTAATAAGTTGGGTTTGTGATAATTTATAAAATACATATGCTTGTGAAAAGTAAGATAAGTCAAAAAAAGTCTTTGAATTTTTTTGACTAAGACTAATATTAGTATTAGAAAGTGACTCTTTTATAATCGAAATAAATTTAATTAAACTTTGATTTGTTTTATTAATTCTTTCTTGATTTGCTTCATTACTGTTAATGTTTTTATTAATAATTTTTTTTGTTGATTCAAGAAAAAGTTGTGTATTGATACTAGGAATATTAATCATAGATAGAAAGATATCTATGTATATCTTTTCAATGAAAAATATTATAAAATAATGGGATTTACGGATTAATCGAGCAGTTCTTCTTTTTAATATCTGCCAAATATTTTTTTGTGATTCCAATCTTTTATCATCATAACTTATTTTGTTAGAACTAAAATTTCTATCTGAAGTTATAAATCCCTTTTTCTTGTCTTTTGTAATTTTTTCTATTTGATTTATGATTGTGTTTATTCTATCAGTCAGATCTTGCATTTTTTTTTCTGTTAATGAATAATTTGTCCAATCCTGAGATCTAATTTGAATGGACGATTCCTGAATCATCCGATTACTGATTATTGAATCTTTTTTAATTTCACTCAATTCATATACTTCTATTTCTCTCAATCCAAATAATATAATTGGGTTTATTTTTGAGAGTTCTTTTATTATTTCTTTTATAAACAGAATGTTTTTAATGATCCATTTTTTTGGTTTTTTTGAGACATTTAGAAACAATTTTGTTTGTTCTTTAAAAATTCCTAGAATTATAAAACATTTCTTTTGCAATTTTTGAATTTTTTTTTTGAGTTCTTTTAAAATCGGTTCAAAAAATGAAAGTTTTTTTCTGGGAGAACCAAAAGGTAGTTCAGCTTCCATTCCAAAAATTGTTAAAAAACAAAAATCATTTTTTTGACCTTGCTTTTTCATTGGATCGTTATAAGGGGCTCGTAACTTAGATCTGTGCCAAGGTTTAAGACGAAAAGGAAATAGGATCTTGATCTGAATGCCGTCTGTTAACCAGTTTTTTGGAAATTCTTTTTCTGATAATTGAACGCCGTTATAGGTACATTTAACATGCATTTCTCTATTCCAATCCTTTAAGTCCTCATACCATTCCGGAAATTGAAATAATAGTATACGGACGATATTTTTAGCTATTATCAATGAAGGTAATATAATATATTTTCTAAGAATTGATTGGGTTACTAATAAAAAACCTCTCATTACTTGAGCAAGTAAAATACTATCCCAGGCTTCCGCTATTTGTATACGCACTTTCTCCTTTCTTTTGTCTTCTTCTTTTTTGTCCTCCTCTTTTTTTTTCGCGCTTTCTTTTGTCTTTTTCTCTGTATAATTCGAAATTGTGAATTCTGTGTTTTTCCACATCCAATTTCTAAAAATATTTTTCATCCGTTCAGAAATATCAAAAAAAAAAATAAAAGATTTGTCTATTC